CTAATAGGGGCCATTACTAGTCAAGGGCGAGCTGGGGCGCGCTAGCGCCCTGTAGTTTTTCAGCTTGCTCCAGTTCAATTATTCTTCGTTGGATTTTCTCTATGACCGCGTACCAGTCTTTCTTGCTTGTCTTTTTCCCGGGGACTTACTTGACTTTATATGAATAGATCTTCACTCCTAGCTGCACGGATGCCCATAATATCTTGGATTCTTCTCTGGGCTCTCCTTAGATTAGAGGAGCTTTTCCTTGAGTGAATTGCTGCTCCAGAGGCTCTGCAGAACTGCTCTAGAATTTATCGGAGACCCTTAGCTTCCTTGGATGATGCTTCCCCTACGAGTTTTGTGTCATCGGCGAAAAGCCAATGATTCATTGCTATTATTCATTCTATAGGGCGGGGCTAGAAGCATACCTTTGATCCCCCCTTCTTCCATTGCTCTGTTGAGTCATCTACCAATCATTATGTATAGGTAGGGGGATTCCTCTGCGACTTTTGAAAGCTTCCTGGTCTGCCATTTACCATTGCTGCAATCCAAGACTTTGAAATGAAGGACTATTACTAAAGAAAGATGATTTGAAAGATGAATCTCAAATTGAGCCTTTCATATGCGCTGTCCATGTCCAGTTTGACTATCATCCGTCTTCTTTTCCCTCGTTTGGCTTCATAGATGGCTTCTTGGACACAACATATGTTCTCCGTGATGCTTCTGTCCTTGATGAAAGCTCCCTTGCGCCTTCCTGGCTTTGAATGAAGTTCTTTCTCCCCAATCTGTTTGCTATGACCTACCTTTGTCGCTGTGGAAGGTCTGAATCTCTCTAACAACTCAGGTCTGGTTTCCTTTGGGATCAGGGAGATAAATGATGAGTTTACTGACCCCGCGCCCCATTTCTCCTAAATTCCACTAGATCTCGTTGAAAGTAGTCCCGAAATAGGTTCACTTGAAAGCCGTCCGTGGGGCTTTATTTGGCTTGCTCTCGAATATTACCTAATAGTTTCAGTACTCACAGGTTCATCAAGGAATGTGTCATTCCCAGCCCTACCTGAAAAGGGCCTATCTATTTTCCAGCCTCCTTTCTTGGCTTGCTCTTCTATAACCTCTTCTCCAAGTTTCAAGTTTTTTGCTGAAGAAAGAAGGTTGTTGCCTCGCCTCTTTCTCCTTCTTGATCTCGTCTCGTTTGCAGGTTCCCTGGTCATTCTGAATTTAAGCTATGAAGTTGGAATTTCGACGATTGACAATGCTTAGCAACCTTATTGATAAATAGTCTTAGAATCTCTTCTTTTCCAGTTTCTAATGGTTGCTCTAATATACCCAGCTTCCTTCTCACATAGTGAATCTGTTGCATCCGATTTTTTGATTTGCCTTTTTATTATTTCAAGTCTCGTTATTATCAAAAATCTTTCTATTTATTGGGCTTCCTTTCTTTCCTCCCTGTCTTTCTGGAAGCTCCAGGTCCAGGATTTTAGCTTTGCTTTGAGAAGACAGGAGGGTGAAACTTTTCCTTCTCCACTTGCTGCTTCCTGGTTTATCACACCCTGGATTCCCAAACCATGTCTGATCGCATCTGAATGGAATGGGTCCCAGCTTTGGCCGTTCTAGGCAGTTCAGTTCTATTGGCCTGTGATCAGAGGCTAGACTTGGGATGACAGCCATCTAATTCTGCCCAGGAGCCCCTTGACTAGTCAGGGGAAAAGTCCTAGCTTTTAGTAGTTCGCTGCGCGCTCCTTTACTAGTAATGGCCCAGCAACCCGTATAGTAAAGGGGAGCAAACGTAAGCTCGAAAGCAACAAGCGTAAGCTCGAAAGCATACGTGCGTTAGTACGCCCCCATTATAAAGGTAAGGCCTTTTCTCACTCGTTAGCACGCCCCTATTAGTAAAGCGTTTTCTCGCTCACTAGCGCGCCCTGTAGTTTTTCAGCTGGCTTTCAAGCCCTTTACTAGTAGGGGTTTGCTGAGTTCGGCTTTCGGGGCTACCTACTTTAGGGCTTATGTAATATATAAAGGCGAAGAGCCCTCTTAGGGCCTTTTTGTTTAAGGGCTGCTCGCCTTTTGAATAGAAGGAAGTGGGATAGCGGGGGTTATTTCGGTAAACCGATGCATGAGCTGAGGCTCCCATGTCCCGCCGACCCTCCGAAAAAGTCAGGTCGTAAAACGGCTCATAGGGAGTCAGAAGCAAGCAGAGTCAAAGGCGGGTCAAACTCACATAAGCAGAGGGGGAGACACATTCATGAAAAGCGAGAAGCCGTGCCGTGGGGGACTGACCAACTATGAATAGATCTTACTTACGGGTAACAGTAGGAACATCTATTAGTCCGTATCGTGGGTCTACTTGTTACAAAAGGCGAACATCCCCATTCCAAAACATTCACATAGGTCCTCAGGCGGGCATCGAAAAGGGGACGAAAAGAGTCTATTTACCTTTACAATATTCCGGAATGTATCACGGCCCTATCTATTCATCTTTAAAAAAAAAAAAAAAAAAAGGAGTTCCGCATCTCTCCGGGGCCCGGGGAACAAATAGGCGTGGGGAAGAGGGAGAGGGGGGGCTACGAGCCCTCTCCCGTTGCTGTTCCCGGACCACCCATCCCTTCCTTCCCCTTCGCCCGGCCCGGTGAGGTCCGAAGAGATCAGATCTCTCGAACGAAGTGAAGTGATAGGAAGAGAAGACTGCTGGCGGGAGATCTCTATTCATTACACCCCCTTTACTCAGAATGAAGGGAGGGAAAGCACCTAGCTTATAGAGTTCGCTCCCCTTGACTAAACTAATAGATAGGGCCAGCTGAAGGAAGGGCGCGCTAGCGCGTCTAACTCTAAAAGCTAGGACTTTGTTTTTCAGCAGGCTTTCAAGCCCTTTACTAGTAGGGGTTTGCTGGATCGAAGTAGGAAATTATCCATCGGCCCGCCAGCAGCAGAGGGGGTTCGATTCCCGTTATACGCGATGTGGCGAAAAAGACTGATTCAACGAGATATGCCTTGCCTGCATTAAGATTTAAAACTTGTCGTCTACTTCCAGGAAATGTTCGGAACAGAGAACTTACAATAATACAACGCCGCATTCTCCGAAGATTGAGGAACAAGAAGAGATCTATTAAGAGAAAGATTTATCCGAGAGAAAATCTTAACAGTTACATCCAATCACAAACTACACGAAAGTTGCCCCTTTTTCATGGGGATTTACCCATCACAGAGATGCACAGAGGAACAGAACGAACTTCATATATCCCTTTTCCACTCAATCCAGAAACAAGATCGGACGTTATTCCGGTTCGTCTCCATTTTCGTGAAACTATTCCTCAAGCAAGGCAGCCGATAAGTCATCGAAGGGTTTGTGTGAATAATGGAATGGTTAGCATTACTCATTTGAAAGTCTCCCACGGTGATCTAATATCTTTTCAAGAAAATGACGCGAGAACCCGCGGTGAAGAAATAAGGAGATCTTTCTATATCGACATATCAGTTGAAAAAATCATAGGCAAATTCCTGGATCACCCGGTAAGAATGTGGAGAAGAACCAAAACAGAATGGTTCTGCCTACTCAAAACTAAGAGGGGGTGCCTCCTACTACTAAAATCCCGGTTTTTGCAACAGTTGCGTTCTTCTATGCAAGAAGAAGACTTAGAAAGAACAAAGAAGTTTGGATCCGAAAAAGTATGCTTAGGCAGTTCCTTCGCTGAGCACAACAGAATGAAGAGGAATTTGTATCATTTCAAATCCCTATTCTTATCGAAGAGAAGGAACGAGACAAACCGAAATCTTCCTACTCGAACAAGAAGTCCTATAGTTAACAACTCTTCTTTATATAGTAATTCGACCTATTGCTCCGGATCCCCCCATCAGTTTACTAGGAAGAGAAGAATCAAAAGGATCGAACTACCTACTCATTATTCGGAGGTGAATCATAGAACACCAAAAGCTGTGGTATCTTATGGACCTAACATAGGCCACATCCCTCACGACATAAGATTGAAAGATCCAAACCTTCCTCTTCGGAGCGGAAACGGACGTGGCCAAAACATATAAAGATCGGCGTAGTCGCTCATAGGGACATATCTATCCGGATAGAGGATAGTCTAGATCGATTCATAGATAGATCTCTCTCCATATAGATAGGTATCTCCGTGGATAGAGATAAAGATAGGGATCCATCTAGATCTTGATTCACTATTTCCATTTTTTGTTTTTTCTTCCTTGATTCTGATTGATTGCCTTTTTGACGACCCCAAGTCACAATGGCAAGGAAACATCGTTTTTCAATTATTACTTGCTGGGTCGGAGCGTAGACGAGCGAGCAGAGCCCAGGAAACAGGGAAGCCCGTCATAGAGCAGTCGACTAGAAGTAGAAGACTGCTGGCCTGAGAGAAGGCGGCCTCTCTCGGGAAACATGGCCCAATTTCTCTTCTTTCTTTTTGATTTCGGTTTTTTTTTTTTCACTTCTTGAAAGAGAAGCCTTTAAGAGATAGGGGGTTCTCGAGAAGTTCAAGGAGTTTCGTGCTACAGTTGAAGTGGAAGTTGGTCGCAAGATCTGCTGTTTACGATCCGACAATGGTAGAGAGTATACGTCGAAGGAGTTTGACAAGTACCTCACAAGAAGGACAGAATTCGAAAAAAGCAAATCTTCCGCAGCAGAACGGTGTAGCAGAGCGAAAGAATCGGCACCTGGCTGAGACGTGTCGAAGTATGCTGCACGCGAAGAATGTACGCCCCCAGTATTGGGCTGAATGCATGATGACTGCGGCGTACGTGATCAATCGCTTACTGCAACCTCGACTGGGCTTTCTGTCTCTGTATGAGAAGCTTCATGGAGAGGCAAACCATCAGTGAGTCACCTCAGGGTCTTCGAGTGCGTCTCTTACGTCTTTCTGACAGAGGAGCTACAGACAAAAGTGGATAATCCGGCGTGGGCACGATGCCCAAAAGAAGGGGGGATTCAGGGGGGCCGCTGGGAAAGTATAAGTCTCTCGGGATGTAGTCTTTGATGAAGCGTCGTCTTGGTGGTCGAAAGACGACAGACACTGTACTGCCAGATTCTCAGGAGCTTAGAGGCGAGGTTCATCTTTCTCTCCAGTAAGAAGAGTCAAAGGAGGCAGGAAGTAGATCTAGTCAATCTAAGACTGTTTCAAGAGTGGTGGAGCCCGAGGTTGTGGGAAGATAATTGTCACAGGGCGATAGTTCTCAACCTGAGGGTGTACAAGGTTCAACAGTACGAAGAAGGAGTCCTTGGAAGACTGGTCAACATTCACAACAAGGACGTACAGGAGAAGACGAAGGTCCTTCACAGTTGAAAGATGCTGAAGACAATACGGGACCGAAGCTACGGAAGTCGACTCGTATGTGGAAGCCGAACCCGAAGTATGAAAATTCAGCCTATGCAGAAGTGATGAAGGGAGAGGCAGTTCTTTCCAATACCTCCGAAGCGCTAAAAGAGTGGAGGAGCCAACTTCATTTGAAGAGGCACAAGGGGCCCCCCTGAAATAAGCTTTGAGAAAAAGCGCGAGGAGTGCCTTGAACAAGAATGAGACGTGGGAACTCCTTCTCTGTCCTACAGATCTAAAGACCGTGACGTGTAAATGGGTTTACAAGGTTAAGAAAGGGTCAGACGGGACAGTTGATCCTTAGTTGGCGCCTTTGGTGGAAGCTAAATAGTTTCAATCCCTTTCAAAGCCTGAAAGCTATAAATAATGGAATGCGGGAGCTTATTCAATTAGGGAAGGAAGCGATTCGACGGGGCATACAAGTGGTTTAGTTTAGCTCTTCTTTGGGGCCGCTATCCTTGTTGTGCACTTGGGAAAGCTAGTCTGAGTTGAAAGCTAGGCTCTAACCCTTGCTTGCCACGTAAGTCAAGACAGCTCGAAAGGCCAGGAACAGCAAGCTCTCAAGTGGCAACCTAATCGGCTTTTTCACTTTATTTAATGGAGTGAAGGACTGGTCCTTCTCTTGCCGCTTCTTTCCGAATGAAAGGATGAAGCTTTGATTTTCTTTCAACCCACATTTGCCTTTACTAGCCAAGAAGACAGGATAATAAGGGGCTATGTTTATTCTACCTTCGAAATCATTCCTATTCTAGCTTACAGGCGCGGAAAGAATGTTTCCCGTTCAGAGGGAAGCCCGGTTGAGGAGAGAAGGGTTTGGGGGAAATGGGGTCCCGTGGAGTCTTTCCCGTTCTCTGGCTTGTGAGGAAGGTGGATACCTCTGAGTCTGCGGCAAGCTCTCTAATAGTTGTTATTGACCAGTATCCGGCTTCGATCGGTAAACTTTCATCTCACATAGCCACTTGATAGTTCGATAAGCCAAAGAAAGATAGGAATGCTTCCTCCCGGTTCAGTTTATTTTTTTGAAACATAGGGAAGTTCCCGGGCCTTATTAGGAGTTCCCACCTGTGTTCTTATGTTTAAGGGGGGCTCCCTATCAACTCAACTCCGAGTTTCTCAGTTTCTTGGAGAGAAAAAGTCATGGGAGATTTAGAGTTAAAATACCTAATGAAATAGCTGGCCGTCAACATCCTTCCTTCTCTGGAATTTTGTTCCTCCCCTGGAAATGGTCTTCCCCCCCTTGCTGAACCAGCAAGAGAGGGCCCTTCCTAGTTGTGTAAAAATAAGGAAGGGAAAAAAGCCGTATCGCGCTAGGCGCCCCTATATAGAGTAAGGCTCCCTCCTCTCAGCCGTATATCATACATCAGTATTTGGCTGGCCCTACTATAATCAGTCGCCACTCCTGCCTCTCCGATCAAGACTTCTCGATCCCGCTCGGTTCATCTCGCCGAGCACCTCTCGGGGATTCCCCAGCAGATGATTCATAGTCTCAGGTGCACGAGATGAGAGGTGGACAAGAGGAGCTTATCCCTTTCCTTCCCGCCCGCTCTGAAATGGGGGGAAGATGAGTTGTTCGAATCACTGGATTAATACAAAAATGTGCCATTCCTTGGAACATCTCTTGGTGGCATCCCGATAAGGGTTGCGATCGCTCGGCGAAGTGCATTGGATCACAAAAACGTGTATGAGATTATTGATGAAACGTATTTCCCGGTATTGGAAAGAACTGATTGAAACTGTCGCGCCCCGCGAATCTCCCTCGATGGAGGGACAAGCCACCCCTTCCATCGTTCAAGCACGATTAGTCGGATCAGCTCACTCTTCCGCCATATATTCACCTATGCTGTTCCTTCAATCGCCCCCACATAAGGTCTATTTTGTTTGTTAGCCAGCCCAATGGCAATCATCCCCCTTACTCACTTATAGGGGCGGGAGAAAGGAGTGATCAACCTAATCTTTCTCCATCTACAAAAGAATCTTGACTCCGTTTTTCAGCCTGGTTCCTCCCCCCCCATTCAATACGATTCTAATCTCTCCAGGTTGAGCAACTAGGTTGAACAATCAATCTTGAATCTGCAGGCGCAGGAGATTCATTCGGGTTCTCAGCTAGCTGCCATGTATATCTCTTCCTGGTGCTGATTAACTAACGGGAGTCTCATTTTAGGCTGCGAAGATGTGAACTGAACTGGGACAACAGTTTTTGCATGCAGAAAGATAGCAATAGAAAAAGCATAGAAAAGGGTATAGGGTCCCACACTCTTTTTTCCTTTATGAGTGCAAGATTTGATCCTTGTTTTATCGTCTTCTCCTATGCCGACACTACTACGACTAATACCTAAAGGGCAGGATATTAGATCTAGTTGATTGGCCGGGAAAGCTTTAGCGGGAAGAGATAGCACTGGCGAGTGACTTCAGTCGATAGCAAATCAAGTAGAGCTTTATAGGTAAAAGGACAGAATAGGGAAGGTCAGCTTATTAGAACTGGTTAGATAAATGGTAAAAGGTAAGATTAGGTTTTATAGAAAAAGGGAAGGAAGCAAAAAAATGTGAGCGCCTAGCGCGATACGGCTTTTTTCCTTTCATTGCCCTAAAATAAGGAAGGGCCCTCTCTTGCTAGTTCCGCCATTAGCGAGGAAGACAAAAGCGAGAACGGTAAGAGCTCCATAACCGAATTGTCTTCCTATAACCGAGGAGAAAGCGCTCTTACCTCTCCTTCTTACCGGCATCTTTATTTCATCCATCCCCTTTTATATCAATAGGGAACTCCTGCCTGTCATTCATCCAGTTGTGACCGCTATCGCCCCTATTCTCTCAACAAAGCCTCTCCCCTCACTAATAAGAATAGCTGCCGCTGGTCTTAAACCTGTTGTCATTGATCATAGTCCAGGTCCAATTGCTTTGATTACAGTGCCCATTTAGTAAGTAATTCGGTTCGACTCCTCCAGAAAAAGTGCAAGAACTAGTACCGCATGAGCAGGAAGGATATTGGGTTTGATACCATGTCTTCTAACGATGGAGGGAAAGGCATCGCATCAGGATTGATGTAATACCATAGGGTAAGAGAAGAGATCTACCCTTTATGAAAGAGCAGAGGAGCAAGGAACAACCGACTCTTTCATCTAGATTAGAGAAGATATCCACCCTTGAATTGTTGGCCAGGGTACCGGTGCCTTCTAAAAGACAAGCGCATCGCATGTGTTGGTCTTTATTTGAAATTGAATCAAATAAAAAATTTCTAAAGAAGAGCCTCCTTAGTCAAATCCTAGGCTATGCAATTGCTATTCATATTAGCCTACAGCCTGCTAACCGCTTATGAGGAAGAGATATGAATTTGATAGAATACCTCCTGCCCACAAAAGCAATCGTTGAACACGTTGCAGGCCCAATCATCAGGAGAAGAGCCCAGGATGGTTAAGGCTGCTAAATGCTATTAAGGGGCAGACGGAGGAGGAGCAAGCAGAGCCACGGATGGGGGCCTTGCAACAACTCAATGCCATTAGATTAGGGGGCTCAATCAGAGGACAAGCCCACAGCAAGGAAGCTGATGTACGTCTCGGTGGCCATCAACGGACGGGATGCAGTGGCCTTGGTTGACACAGGGGACACCCACAACTTTGTAGCTGAAAGGATGGTAAAGAGGCTTGGCCTCAAGCTCGGAACGGGATGCGAGCTGGCTGTCAACTCCGGGGCGAAGCCCATTGCTGGGATAGCAAAGGCGGTTTCGGTACAAGTGTCAAGTTGGTCCGGGAAGACCACTTCATGGCGATTCATCTAGATGACTTCCAAGTCATCTTGGGCATGGAATTCTTGAATACTGCTCGGGCAGCACCCCTGCCCCTCTGAAACTCACTTTGCATCTTGGATGACAGGGCCCCTGCATGGTGCCAGCGGTCGGCACCCCGGAGAAGACGGAGACGATTACGGCCCTGCAACTAAAGCAAGGCATAAAGAAAGGCTGCGCTGATGACGATGCTATCATAAGAGAGGACCAGGCTGTCCCCGGGGAGATTGAGCGGGTCCTATTATTTTTCGAGGATGTCATGCCTGAGTGTCGAAGACCCTTACACCGAGAAGGCCGGTGGACCATAAGATAGAGCTGGAACCGGAGGCTTTGCGCCTGAAAATGGCTCCCCCTGAACTATCAGAGCTAAGGAAGCAACTCAAGGAGCTGATCGATGCCGGCTATATCAGAGCCTTGAAGGCACCGTTCGGGGCACCGGTGCTGTTCCAGAATAAGCATGACGCAAGCCTCCGTCTATGTATCGACTATCGGGCCCATAACAACACTCAAAATAAAAAAAGAGCCCGTGCCACTCATCGCGGACTTTTTTATCAATTAGGTGCGGGAAGGTATTTCACCAAGTTGGACTTGCGATCGGGGTACTACCAAGTGCGGATAGCCGAGGGCGACGAGGGCAAGACGACCTGCGTGACGCTGGAGCATTCGAGTTTATAGTAATGCCATTTGGTCTAACCAATGCCTCCTTTTGCACATTGATGAATGAGTTATTTCGCCCCTACTTAGAGAAGTTTCTCGTAGTCTGTGCTATTTGATACTAAATAGACCGGATTCTATTTTGGTGTATACTATCATTGGAAGAACACGCGGAGCACCCCTTTCACATAGAGCTGTGTTCCAGATCATAAGGGAAAATAAGCTCTATGTGAAAAAGGTGCTTTGCATAAGGTCTAGTTCCTTGGGCACTGGATTGGCGACGGCATGATAAGGTTGGATCAAGAGAAGGTGCGTGCAAGCCGTGGTGGACTGGGAGACGCCACGCAAGGTGCAGGAACTACGATTCTTCCTCAGATTAGTCATACTTTAATACTGAAAAGTATTTACGTATATAAGTATATAGGCGGTTCATCGAGGGCTTCTCGGGTGATCGGAAGGGCTTAAGCTGCTTTTGTCGGTAAGCGAATGAGGGGCGTGTGCAATAGTTTTCTTTCTTTCTCTCGCTCGATCGCTTCAATGCCCGATGGTGAAAGCCTTCTCTCGAATTCTAGGATGTGACACAAATAATGACTCTCTTCGCCGGGATGTCAGCAGGTTAGGCAGCTCTTAGGTTTTTTATATTCGGTGGAAGGCAGGCTGAAACTCTGCCCCAACCAAGTGAAACTAAGGGTCTGAAAGAGTTCACGATCTGATCTATGGGGTCTTAACCCTCGGAGGACGGCTAAGAATGTCCATTAAAAGACCGATGGGGTCGTTTTTCAAGCACGAATAGAACGATCTAAAGGGGGTGTGCACCCTAGAGAGATGGCCGTATCTCTTTGATGAATGTGGTATCGAGGTTCGGTTCATTTGGAAAAGAGGTCTGGAATCGCAGGTAAGGGAGAGCATGCGAATGGTTGAATTGATGACTTCGCTTCGATCTCTTCGCCATTCGAAGTACTACGCCTGAAGGAGACTTCGATCATTCAACTTTAGCTTCTGAAGGAATCATGTCACTTGGAATTCCGGAAAGTGAATCTTCTCTTTCAGATCCTGGCCTTGGTAGAACTTGTCTTTGATTGGGATTTCGATTGAAAAGATGTTAGGCCGGTTCCTCATGTGCCTAAGAAGCCGAGGCAATCTCGATTGAAGCCAATTCAAGCAAGAGTGCCTACTCAATCTTTTTTATAGAAATAGCACTCGATCAAAGGGGAGCATAAGCAAGTTCAGTGGTTGAAACCTCCGTAATCGATCGATGGGAACCTCGAAGCTGTCTGGGGCAGGAGCAAACTCATATTAGGCACTGCCGCAGCATCAACTGGTACAAGGAAGAGGCACGATAGCGAAGATCAATCCATCTCAATCTACAAAAAGCATTGCCTTGGGCATGCAACCCAAAAAGATAGAAAGACCGCTCGCTCGAAGAAAACTCTTTTAGAGCCTGGTACAACCCAAGCTACTGGATTTATTACGGCAACAAGAGTCGGTTATGGAATAGTCTTTTGGTCGGCTTTCCCGTTCTTGAGGACTTTCTGGCCGGTAGGCTTTATAGCGGACCTGCCTTGCTGACAGGGAGGATATTCAATAGATAGTTGCGCTTGCCTTCACTTAGAAACTCTACGCCCTTATTAGTAGTAGGCATGCTCTCGAAACTAGATTCACTCGTTCTTGTCTCCGGCGATTAACCTATTCCAGAGCAGTCTGGTGATTAGCCTATCTCGCACCACTCGAAGCCTTCGTAAACTCATTGTCGGGTTCTATCGTAGTGGAGGTTTCTGTGAGGAGATCCTTGTGCCAGTGAAGATTGCTTCCAGTGATCGGGAAATCAATAATCAAAAAACCATTGCTTTATTTCCAACACTCCGGATAGGCGGAAGGATCTATGTCCATCCCCAACTTCCTTTCAATCCACATCGGCATACTAAGGAGAGTCATCAAAGGAGGAATGGGCATACGCTGGTTCGATAAGCCAAGGAAAAAGAACCACCGCTTGGTTTTGACACTCAAGCGACCCGCCCTGCCAAACATCGATGCAAAGGTTAGATTTCACCACCTCTATCTACCCAACTAGTCCTATTTGATCTAAAAAATCCAACCTGGAAACTCTATCTCCCCCAGAAAACCCTCTATCTCCAAGGCCCTTGACTATTGATTTTGGTATTTTTCGGCCTGTTCAGAAGGGGGGTTTTGTTCCTGAGGAGCAGATGACTCAGCTTACTTTTTGGAAGCCATGGTTCGAGGATGGTGGTTGGTATTTTCCCTTTACTAGTAGGGGGGTGTGCAGTTTTTCTCTTCGTTGTTGTGTCTCAATGGTGGATCTGAGTGCAAATCGTCTATCGGAGTCCCTATGTGGAGTGTTGTGCACAGCACTTGATCTGGAAGAAGAAGAAGCAAAGTGTGGATGCTCGAACAAGATGGAGGATCTGCTATACTCCCCGAGTTCTGCGCCGACGGTTCGTGATGATAGCGCATGATTCAAACCATTGATTCGGGTGAAGATTGCCTTTCTCAGTTTTCTCGGATTTTCACCGCCAGCTGTCAAGCACCGCCGCCGTTCTCGGGCGGGAATTTCCATTTTAAGCCCCTTCGATTGGATGTGACTTTTTCGCTTACGTGGCAAAATCTAGTTTTATGTGGCTAGTGTTTACGTGCTCGGTTTCGATGGCGCACACGTGTCAATCCCGGTCACTTTTTTACGGGATTTCATTTACAACTTTTGCGTTAAGATGTCCACACGAGTTTTTGTGTTAATTCCCATGCTTGCAATAAGAAGGATGACAAAATAACAAAGTTTCATTCATAAAAGGAGAAATTACAAGATTATCGACTCCAAACCAGTGAAAGAAAAAGGGAAGCAAAATTACATTATCGGCGCAGAATTTATCCTCTGTCTTCTCGGCATCCCTCACACAGGAACTATCGCTACTAGCAGAGCTTCCACCCGCCGAATCTCCTCCTCCAACGCCTCATTTGCCTGCATCAGCTACTGTTGTCCTCGGAGCCTCTTGCACGATATCGTAATCTGGGAGCGGGTGATGATGATACTGCCTCCTCATCTTTCGTTTCAGGCCAAGTATCGAGGCCTTATTTTTCAGCCATCGCGCTCTCTGGCCTCTGATGGCATTGGGATAAAGATTGTAGCCTGGGGGAACCAATGGATTGTGTCGAACTTCAACGATCTGCACTTCATCATCAGCCATGTCACTTCTTTGAGAAATTTGCAAGTTCAGGGTGACCCATCACAATGCACATCATATTATTTTATACTTTATTTTGGGGGGAAGAAACTTGTAATTCATAGAAAGAGAGGAGAGGAGAGAAAACTATCGACGGAGGGGGGAGCCCCTCTTTTTTTTTTTTTTTTTCTCTTGTTTGCTTTTTACCCTCTTGTAGGCCTTAACTTAAAGGCCAAGTTTTTTGCTTATGTAATCATACGCGTCCTCTTCAGAAGGACGTAATGGAATCTTCCCCTTTGGCACTGTCATATCAAATTCCTGCAATGAATTCGTTAGCATCCAAGAGCATTTTTTCGTCTTTCTTTATCCTTTTTTTTTTCCTGGTAACATTTTCCAAAAAAAAAGGAATTTTCTAAATTTCGTGAAAAATCGGAGGGTCACGATTTCCAGCAACTTAGCAACCTGGTTTTTTATTTTATTATTTGAAAATTCGAGGAGGCGACCTCAGGAATTTTTGAAAATCTTTTTCCGAAATCCCTGGATGAGTTAGGAACCTTCAGCAAAAAGAATAGAGTGAGAAGCAATTCTAAGAATTGATGCAAAAATCTATGTTTGGAGCAGACTCCGAAATGGAAGGCTTTTATCCGAAATGAATAGTCTTAAAATGCCCTTTCTGTTTGGTCTTTCCCATCTTTCAAAGGTGGTGGGGCTTTCTATTCTCACTTTCACCAGAAAGGAGTCCTCAAGGAGGGTATTTTTGAGCTCTCCTACTCATTCCCAAAAACTCTTCTTTCACTTAAAACTTACACGCTTTAAAATTGTAAATCCTCGCATAGGATTCACTTGCTTTTTTGGGATTTTTAGGGCAAGACAAGAATGGTGACCACTTACTCCCTAAGGCTCAAACCGGGGCATCCTCCTCGTGGCCACGAGTGGTCAACTACGCATCCGATTTGTCGTCCGATTCGGGATCGGCTTCGGGTCAACAACCGGTTGCGGAAGATTTTGAAGCGAGCGAAGCAAGCTGAAAAACTACAGGGCGCTAGCGCCCCTATAGCTTAAGGTTACTAGTCAAGGGCTTTTTCAGCTGGATCGCTATTGCATAACCTTAGGTGAGGATGCCCCGAAGGAGGAAGCGTCAACTATAACAAGCAAGCAGTAGGGAATCAGTCGTTAACAAGTCGTTCTCTTAAGTTTGATATAGAACTAAACTAGCCAGCTGGAAAGCAACTCGTACACAAGCCTGACAGCGCACCACCAGGGAAGGAAGCTAGTACTGCTAAGAGCAAGCAAGAGAGCAGAGCGAACAGGGGAGCTTCCAAGGCAACGGCAATTTCTTACCTATTACCCGTTTTTGACCAGAGAGCGGAAGCGAATACGAGTTGCTAATGGACAGAGGTGATGGGACATAAGGAGGCTATTCAAGAGTGGAGGTTGCTTAACCACAGGGGAGGAGGTGGCTTGCTTGAGAAGGGAAGGGCAGGCTAAAGAAGGAAAGGAAACGGACGGGAAGGCTTGGAAGCTGACTGACGAGATTACCCGCTGACAGGCTTTTAGGAGACGGAAACCCGTGAAGACAAGGGCTTTCCTCGGAAGACGAGAGCTGACGAGATGAGTTTCATAGCCATTCAGAAATAGAGAGCTTCGTTCAGAAACAGATTCAGAAGCTCGAGTAGGTTTCTTGGCTCAAGAAGACTGGCTAGTTTCCATGAACGAGAGGGGAGCTTGGCTTGGAAACGAAAGACCATAGGTGCTACTGACCAGCGACGATAGCGGACGAGGTGGAGAGCGAAACGAATCCCTGTTTATGAACGAATTGGAGAGGCAGTTGCTTGCTGACCAGAGAAGAAGAAGGGATTTCTTTTTTACCGGAGAAGCGAGTGGCCTTTAAGAGGTAGGGGCGGAACGGGAAGCTGACCTCGAAGCAGACCGGGAAGCGAACGAGTGAAGCTAAGTTCGGGGGCCGGGTGGGATAAAACCTAATTATGCTGTTGCATATTTTGAGTCGAATGTTAGTCGAAGATGCAAGAAAAACTTGTGAAAAGCGTTATGAGCGGGAATCGGTTTCGTCATTTAGTCAGTT